TTTTGGTGATCGGTTTAATAGGTGTTTTCTTTTACGGTTCCTATTCCGGATTGGGTTCATCTCTGTAGTAATCATAGGAACTGAGTTGGAGACATGAAAAAGTAAGAACTCAACGGGGGCAAGGTCCCGTTGAGTTCTTACTCTTCCAATCCAACGAGATTTTGCTTCATTCCCTAACAAAAAAGTGCGAAGTTCATCCAATCAGCATAGCATATGATATTTGATTTGTATAAAAGAAAGATGGGCGTTTTGATCTGATGTTTCAACCTACTCCATTCCATTTTTTTTTATGATGATTTCAAATTAGATTGAGAATATCTCTTCCTCCATAGTTTCAATTCTTCCGAAGGCAGAAGAAAGAAGAAGTCGGTCGATTTTCTTTTCTAGATAACAGAATCTCAATTCCTGTAGATGAGAGATCATGGAAATCATTTCTATACTATTCTATACTAATCGAATCTTACTCTATTTCTATTTCGTTTATTATCTCATCAAAGTTTCCCTTTTTGACTCTTTGATAAGTTACTGGAAGAAGTTCTATTTACTAATGGAGTGACTTCACCCCCCCCTTTTTTATTTTGCTTGCCCACTTCTTTTTATACATCTAAACAAAGTGGTTCCAATAACCCTAGAAAAAGCGAAAAATAGCACTCTTTGACGTAAGGGGATGCAAGAATCCTTTTTCATACATCTAAACAAAGTGGTTCCAATAACCCTAGAAAAAGCGAAAAATAGCACTCTTTGACGTAAGGGGATCAAGAATCCTTAGTCAAAAAGGTTGCAAATTCCTTTTTCCTTTTCTTGTGGCGAAGCTTAGAAAGACAAGTAATCCCTCCTAGAATCAATTGTTCCCTTTATTTGATTTACCCTTGCTTTAGATTCCCTCCTGCTTCTGTCTATTATTTCTTTTCCTTTTTTCGAGTACACAAGAAAACCTTTAAGGTATTTCATATTTCATGGGATTTACAATTTTACATACAATAGTGAGATAGTAATATCCCCCATTTGGATTGAAAAGGGGGAGTCAGGTTCAAGGCAAATACTCTTATTCACAATATACCTACTCGTTTCTTATTTCTGTCTATTTCTTATTTAGGTCTAGCAGGGGAATACAAGTACTTCCCGGCATCTCGAAGAAAAAGAGTCGAAAAAAGGCTTCTCTTTTTTCTTTTTTACCATACAAGAATTGGATCGATCAACAAGATTTTGGCTCTGTTTACGAACTTTATGTTGTGCCTCTAAAAATTCATTTGGGACAATTGAACCTTCTCAAACTGTTTCTTTTTAAGAACCAAAAATATTTGTGCCAGAATAACGGATGCCAAGAAGAACAAAAGGCCTTGGACACGGGATGGGTCTTGAAGTACTATTTCTGCGTCTCCCTGACCAAATCCACCTACATTCGGATTACTTGTTAATGGTTGATCAAGCTTAACAGATTCAGCTTCTGAAACAAGAAGTTCTAGTCCTGGAGGGATAATATCAACCTCTTGTCGTCCATCCGATGCAGCCACTATGGTTATTTCATATCCCCCCTTTTCTTTACGTATGATTTTGCTTATTGTACCTCCAGCTGTAGCATTATAGACTGTATTGTTACTCTTGCTCCCATCAGGATAAATCTGACCTCTTCCCCTGTTCCCACCTACATATATAGGATATTTTAAGAAGTGAACGTCTTTTTTAATCGTGGGGTCGGGGGAAAGGATAGGAAAGGTGATTTCACTATATTTTTGACCAGGAACAGGACCTATTACAAGAATATTTTTTTGAGTGGGGCGATAACTCTGAAAAGACAGATTGCCCATCTTTTCTTTCATCTCGGGAGAAATACGCTCGAGGGGAGCTAATTCGAATCCCTCAGGTAGAATAAGAACAGCCCCCACATTCAAAGACCCCTTTTTTCCATTAGCAAGAACTTGTTTCAGTTGCGTATCATAAGGGATTCTAACAACTGCCTCAAATACAGTATCGGGAAGTACCGCTTGTGGAACCTCAATATCCACGGGCTTATTAGCTAAATGGCAATTGGCACATACAATACGCCCAGTCGCTTCTCGTGGATTTTCATAGCCCTGCTGCGCAAAAATGGGATATGCATATGAAGTAGATGTCTGAGTGATTACATCTATCATGATAGATAGAGAAATCATGATAGATAGAGAAATGGATCGAGTCATCTGTTCCTTTATCCAAGAAACGGTATTTCTATTTTGCATGGTCCAATCATTGAGCACGAAAATTTCTACAATAGATTGGGTAGGTTGCTAGTATAGTTCCCTATCTCTGATTCTGTTATTGTTATTGTATTGGAATCATTTTACTGTAATACAGGAGGATTTTCCTATCCTAGATGGGTAGAAATAGAAAAAAGTTAGTAAGATTTTGAATGGTTTGTTTTTGTAAGAAGTAACAAACATTCTAATTGGGTTAATATCCGTGTATTGCTTTTTAGTCATTCATTGAATGATAAATCACTACAAGTGATGGAGATACGCTATTTAAATAATGGAAGATCCAATATTTCAAAATTGTATCTAGAATGACTGGAAAAGTGGAAACAAGAACCCCTAGAATTTGATCGTTATGATCCAATCCAAAATCTTTGTAGACAGAGCCAATCATGAGTTCCCATCCATGGGGCGAGTGGAATCCGATACATAAATCGGTTAATAAAATAATAGAAAAGGCTTTGATTGTGTCGCTTAAGTTATAGAGGAATTCCTGAACCCAAAAATTTAGAATGACAAGTTCTTCATTACCCAGAATCGAATAGCCGCTTAGAATAGCGAAACATATTATATTTGTTACGAAGTGTAATATGCTATGGATATGATTCTCATTATGCATTTTGACCAATTGTATCATTTCTTTGTGGATTCCTAGACGAAGCTTTTGTATATGTGTTTCCGGGTACTCCTTTATCATTTCGTCCAAAAGGAATAGTTCCTCTAATTCTATGAATTTTTCTAGAACATTCTTTTCTTGAGTATTATTCAAGAAAGTTTCGGATTGTTTCGTATTCCACCAATTTGTAACCCAAGATTCCAGACTTTTTTGAACTAAGAGATCGATCCACCAGGGCAAAAAAACTATCGATGCAAGATATGGGAGGTTAGTGAATGCTTTTTTTTGTGGCATTTAAAATCTGTGAATTGCTAATGAAACCACCCCATTCGTCGAATTTATCCAATCTGCTATTTCTATGAAATATCAGTTCGATAACAAGGTATCGAATCTATACCTAACTTATGAATTTACCCCCCCCTTTTTTTTAGGTTTTATGTTTGTCCTTGAATATAGAAATAGGATAAGGTTCCGCGTCGAAGTGGAATGAAGAAATCAAAAAAGATTGTTTCCTGATATCTCAATTGGTCAAATTCGAAGCAATTGCATCCTTATCGATGAATGCCCGAAAGAACTACTTCAAGTCATGAATACTATTCGGACTTCGAGACAAAAGAAAACCCTTAGCTTGGATCCATTATTTCGAAAAGTTTCGCCAGCTATGCTTAGTCTGGAATAGTTGAGGGAAATTTAGTAAAAAATATGGATGTGCTGTTTATTTCCATAACGAGATAAAAACTCATTTTGTTTTGGTGGACAAAAACCACTTTGTTTTCTGGTTGTTCCCTAGAATCGACATTTCCCTTTGCTCGAATGCGCGTTCTGAACAAGCTTCAGTGACAATAAATCAAATAGAAAAAAAGAGGATTTCTGAGTGCCTTTTCCAATGCGGAGTTCAGTTCATTTCAAAATACTTCAATCGGTACACGCAAGAAATAGGCCAATTCCGCAGCTTTTTGTTCCATTTCTCTTGGAGTCAAATTCTCCTCACTCTGAGTCAAAGGAAGGGCACCTTGTCCTCGAATTTCCATATAAAGGACACGACGAGGAAAAAGACCCTCTTTAACCTCGATTCTAATCGACTGGACATCTCTCATAAGGAATCGAAGGAGGATACGACGATTTTTTCCAGGAAATCCCCAACGAAAAATAGACACTATTCCTTCTTTTCTATCGAATCGATCATAACCACTACCTACATTCCACGAAATTGTGCACGACAAATAGGTGCTAATGAAAAGACCCGCGATCCCATAGAACGACATCACGAGCCCTTGTGGAAAAAAAAAGATTTGCTGAGATGGAAAGAAGGATATCAGATTCCGACCAAGATAACTAGAAGTTCCAACCAATAAGAATCCTAATGACCCTAAAAGAAGGATACAGGCCCAGCAGAAATTACTTGTTTTTCGAGACCCCGCTATAAGGTTTATCCATATACGTTCTGATCGCGAGTTCATACTAGATCCAGTTTCTTTTTATTGGAATTGAGAGAATAAATTTTTACTTTCCTTTTTTTGTTCCCAAAGTAACTCTCATCAACTAGCACGATTATTATGTGAACCTTTAGGAGTCATTCATCCAATTGATTAGATAAGATCTAAAAAAAGCATCTGCTTCATCGGATCTCACTATGTATATTTCGATTTATACATACATATACATATAGATACCTTGCGTTTTGGTTTCAGACATCTGCGGATCGATTTGAAATTGAAATTAGCTCTACTGAAAATGAAATGAATGCTTTTATCCACAGATCACGGTTCCACACACATAAGAAAGAGAAGAGCTCTTAGGTATGTGTTCGGAAGAAGCCGTATCTTTTACCATATTCCACAAATCGATATTATGATCAAGTGCAGGTCTTGAAAGAAATCGATGTTCCATCGCATCGGATCTAGAGAATCTTGTTTTTTTGAAGATGAAGAGAGAAAGAAGCCATTGCCATTGCCGGAACTACTAGGCCCACTAAAGGCACAAAAAGAGAGGGTAAGTTCAAAGTTGTCATAGAATAAATACCCGGAGTTCCTATTTTTACCTGTTAGAAAGATAGCTTATGAGAAGTCTATCCATTCTCTATTATAACTCTATTATAAGTAGATAATTAAGTCTAGAAAAGTGGACCGAGTCCCCTTCCAATTCCAAGAGTGGCCTTAGCCCGTCCATAAAGACTTACTCGTGGCCCGATTCTTCTTCTCCTGCCGAAATCCTCAAACTTTCAGAATCGGAAGAAGCGGGAGATTGATTGCTCCTGAGAGCCATATTTCTTGAGGAACTTGCCCGTAACCTACGCAACCTAATCGTAATACGCCGCGCATGCTTTGCACGCCGAGCAGCGGAAGCGCGGGCTTTTGCTATTGTTCTTGCTTTAACCTCTAGATGATCCCTTTCTAAGTCTTCAATTTCGTCTTGAGATAAGAGGGAATCCTCCAAATTTTCGGTTTTCCGGTAATTTTGTTCCTTGGTTAAAGCTTGGAGGACTTGGGAAATCTCGTCCTCGCTCGAGCCCCGTTTTACGTGCTCCTCGAGTTCGCACTCGAGTTCGGCGCTCCGAATAAGACTTTCTTCCAATTTTTTCGCCAAAAGTTCTTTTTGCTGCTGCCAATCCAGCACCGCTACGGGAAATCCTTCCTCCTCAGAAGTATTCTCAAGTCTAGTCTCGGGAGTAGGTCCCTCCACCAATGAAGTCGAGTTGCCTTCGGATGGATTATCCGTCGGACTTTCCAATGTACTGGAAGATCCCGGCGGGGTCGTAGGATTCACCGGTGGGCGTCGGACGAAGACGCCCCAAAGCGACAGTCCAACCCAAGCGACCGCTGGGAGCCCCACTGCTGCCACTCCAGTAATCAGTATACTGTTCCACAAAAATGATAGCCAACCTTTCCCAGGTTTTTTTTGATTCATTGCAATAAAGGACCTCCCACCCTCATATAAATCTTTCTGTACGAAATTCCACAAAAAAAAAAAAGACAAAAGAGAAGAGCTCTTATGGATGTAGCCATATCTTTTCGCATATTCCACAACCCCCGGATCATCCTCGCGGGTCTCCTCACTATCAGTGAGAAAACCCTCGCCTGCGCCATTACCATCGCCCGTTGGCGTTTCCATCCTGCTTTCCGAATCTCTCAACCCAATCTCGAAAAAAGACGTTTCGATTTAGAATCCAACTGCCTTGGGACGGAAGGAGTTGAACCTTCCAGTGCGCAAGGCGCCTTTCCACTTGGCGCCGCCCCTATTTAGGCTATTTAGGTATGAATCACTTTTTTATTTTTTCATTTATTAAGTGAAGCAGAAGATTCAAAAAAATTCGAAAAAAGAGTTTCGATTTAGAATCCAACTGCCTGTGGGACGGAAGGAGTTGAACCTTCCAGTGCGCAAGGCGCCTTTCCACTTGGCGCCGCCCCCATTTAGTACAGCTCGAAGAAGTGACCATTAGAAATGATCCTAGACATACCAAAATCAGGGTATTCTTGGTTTTGATTAGAGCCTCTGAAATCCAATGCTTCCACGGGAACGGGAAATACAGCGAGTTTTCTGTTCCGCGGAACAAGTTTCTTGTGCCGTGGAACAGACGTGTGAATAATGGTCCAAGCATAGCATTGAGACTCCTTTCTATTTAAAATGACTTCTGTTCTACATAGATATAGAACAGAGTCTGATTCAAGTACGAATCATAGCACGATATTAACCCCTTAGTTTGCATCCTCGTCTTGAAGCTTCTCTTTTGCATCTTCTAAAAGTGCAATCGTGAAGTTTAAGCGAGGAATTTCTTTCGATTTGAGTAACTGTTGATGCGTTTTCACGGTTTCAGTCAACCACCCCCTCATTCTATTTCTGATCGGACCCCTCGGTGTTCGTTGAATGTTGTGTAACAACAGAGCAATCCGATTCAGTCGTTTGATGTAAGCCTCGTTTCTCTCTACCAATAGTGTTTGGTTTAACTCTAAGGTGGAAAGAACTTTCTCTAAGCGAGCTTGCTTAGACATAGACATCCGTGGTGGCCCTATCACCCAGAAAAAAAGTTTGGTTAGTCCAAAATTTAGACTGGCGAGTGTGCCGAAAATTGCGGCAGCCCCAGCCAGTGACCGTTGTGAATGTGAAGTTTTTAGCTAAAAAAGTGACTTGTTTCGAGAAAAAAGTTCCCAAAACATGCCCATTTTTAGCTAAGAGGGTTCCCCCCCAAATTGCTACCTTTTTGGTTTTTAGTAACCAAAACGTCATCCAATTCATAAGTTTTCTCCTGCCGTTATTGGCGATAAAATTTATTAGTAAAAACGCGTATCCCACATTTTTGAAGACTCTCTTCAATAATGGATTCAAAATTTGAATTATCTATTCATTCTAATTATACTTGTTCTATTGCCCAAAGTCAACATCTATTAATTAGAATTATACTAATTCTATTGCCCAAAGTCAACATCTATTAATTAGAATTAATACCTTGTTCTATTGTGGGTTCAACAGATCAAGCTACGACAGCTACTGTGCTAAATTTGCATTAAATGGATTCATTGGTTAGTTATATATATACGTGTATATTCACGTACATTTTTTATTTTTACTTGATTCTTTAATTCAATCAAAATGAAAGTCATCGAGAGGAAAAGGATTCAACTCTCTCCGTTTCAGAAAGAAAAAAGAAAAACGTTC